TGGGGAGTTCGCTTTGAAATCGTCCGCCCTGCACCCACCCCCCGAGTAGATGATTCAACAGGAATCACACAGGGGTAGATTGATACAATAAAAACCTCTGGGAAAATGGAAAATGCCCGCCCGTAACCTAGAAAGTACACCGTTTGAGGGATTGGATTGGCGCCTTACCCAGTCAGTGACTTTGGCGCTGGACGTTCCCCCCAAAAATGGGTACTCTCGGGTCAGGTGAATTCGATAATAGACGTCCGTTGGCATTCCAGCCTTCCTTCCCCTTTCGGGGCCTATCCGAAAGAGAATCCAGTACCTCTTGGTCGTGAATATCTGAATCGGACGAATCGGCCCCGTGAATATCTTGCCTTCGGAACAAAACAATGCGAATTAGGCTCGGTCAACTGGAATGTTTCTTAGCCATATAGGAGATCTTCCAATTGATAAGATCCATCGATCGGAGACGAAGAGAAAGGTCTATCTATTTTCTTTAGTTATTCCGTGCATTTTTGAGTTATTCAGTGAAACCAATGATTCGTTATTGGAGCAGATAGCAACAACCCTTTCATCGGACATGCATATTTTTGATTTTCCAATGAATTTCCATGTTTCATTAATGGAAATTTTTTAATGTAATGGAGTGAGTCTGAGTAATAGTAATAGGCTCTGCTTGTTCACCGTTCCAGAATTCTTGTTTAGGCAGTTCATACCATCCATACAGACATCGTGTTTTGATCTAAGATTTCAATTCTTCCATGTTTCCGCAGTAGCAGTGCCATGTAGCTAAGGCCAAAAATAGGAAAGAAACAAGTATTTCCACGACTCTACCAACCGGTCAATTTTGTTCTACTTAATCCCCCTTTCCTGGCCACATATCTTTCCGGCTAAGGAATGGGAAATTTTTCTCCTGTTAAATGAATCAAATGGTTCATCTCATCCGGGAAAAGCCATCTCTTTCTCAACAATGTCTTTGTCATTTGATCCACTAGCGTTCCGTTAGATAGGAACAGATTTGATAAATACTGATAACTCTCGGATAGAGTATTAGAACGGAAAGACCCATTAGATAATGAACTATTGGTTCTCTGACATCTTTGGCGATGAATCAACAATTCAAAGTTATTTTCTTGCGTATTCTTGATGAACCAGCTTTTAGACAGCGATGTAGGAGGACTTGTTAGGGAAGTAAGAAGCCCCTTTGCCATCTCTTGATCTGCAAAGAATTCTCGACGTGAAAACACGGGCGCATCGAAAAAGAATGGATTCGCAGGGTCCCAAAGAAATTGGCTTATTTGAAATTGAAAAAAGACTTGGTCTTTGGAAAATCGATCTCGTGTCTGGTACTGCATGGTTCCACTCTGCAAGAACTCCGAATCATTCTCTTCCGAATCATTCTCTTCCGAATCATTCTCTTGATGAGAAATGATCCGCGTGCCCCAAAATGACCTGGCCCAATAGGGAAATCCCAATTCATTGGGACTTTCGATCCAACCAAATCGATCGGGGTACCATATTCTAGGAGCCAAAACTATGTCATCGAAGAAATCCTCCTCTATCTGTTCCGGGTCGAGCTCTCCTTCTCTAAATGCAACCCCTTCTTCCAATTCAAACTCCGATTCGTCTTTTTCATAGAGAAATTTCGGATCAACGCTAGAACAAAATCCATTTTTCATCATATCTAGGGGATTCCTTCGTTCGGACCGAAGAAGCAATGTCACTCGATCATTATCAAACTGACTGCCATCTTTTTCGGTCCGAGAGGATAGAGTACCCTCTCCTTCGAATACTTCTAATAGGCCACGAACTAGAGCAGAATCAGTCTCAACCAAATAAGAAGTGATCCCATTTTTTTCATCGGGTCCGGGTAGAGACCAAAGATCATGAGCGACCGATCCGGCAGAACAACTCAAAAGATAAAGAAGTATCGTTAATCTCTTCATGCTCGTTGCAAGCTCGAAGTACCAGTTGTACAAATCAGAACCCCCTTCCTTAGGGAATCTCTTCTTCAGATAGATAGATATAGGATCTATGGAGCCATTACTTAGAAGTACATTTTGTGCAACAGCCCTTCCTATCTGATAGAAAAGGATCCCATGATCCTGAACCGGTCTTACCTTCGCTCGCAAATTCCAAGTTTGTCTATGAAGAGCGGATCGAATTGTATGAGTGTCTATAATGGATTTCTTCTGTGCAATACTAATGGATAGGGCCTCATTGGTAAGTGCTACAAGATCTCGTACACTGGAACCCATGGTTATGGACCCGAATCCATTAGGATGGGACAGTTTCTTTTCCAAGTGAAATCCCATCGTATAGGAAAGAGTGAAAAAGTGCTTTCGTTGTTGTGGAATAAGAAGCCTTCGTAGCTTAAGGCATGTATTTAATTTATTCGGAGCTATTAGAGCGGGATCCACTTTTTTGGGAATATGAGTCGAAGCAATAACAAGGATATTGCTAGTGGAGCATCTTTCACAATCCCTGGAGAGAGAGTTCACTAATAGACCGAGGGATAAGTCATTCGACGCACGCACAGACAGATCATGAATGTTTGGAATCCATAGTATGCAAGGGGACATCGCTTTTGCTACTTCGAATGGAAGGAGGATACTAAATCGCTCTAGTACTAGTAGTAGTCTATCCCTATCCGTAGTTAGCTCATTTAGCAGCTCTATATCATCTATATCAAGGTCATCATCGCTATCGCTATCGTCACTCTCATCAATATCAATAGCGTCACTCTCATCAATATCAATAGCGTAACTATCCTCACTATCACTATCACTAGAATCATAAAAAAGATCCTCAACGTCATTATCACTATCATAAGGATCGATCTGATAAAAAAGGTCATCCAGGAACTTGTTCGGAACTACCGTAATGAAAGGAACAGAGGAGTTTGTCGCGAGGGATTTGACCAAATAGGATCGTCCAGTTCCTATCGAACCTATCACTAAAATACCCCTAGAGGGGGATAGGGCTAAGCGGAGCGAAAAGGGTTCTCCATGAGATCGTAAATTAGCCCCACACGAATAAGTGATTGTCTGAAAATGAGCAAGGAATATCCGTCTTTCGGCTAAACAGGATCTATTGAACTCATAATTCATTAGATCCTTTTGATGAATGTCAACTACGTATCGTAAGTAAATTGATCCCAGTTGTTCAACCATTTGATAACTAGAGTCATTCTTTGATAAACCATCACTATGAGTCAGACTCAATAGCATTTGATCCATCCTTTTTTCTGTCGTTAAGGTGCAGAACTGAACCAAGAATTCTCTTTCTTCATCCTCAATCAAATCACTGTTCGTGACCCAAGATTCGATTTGATCATTAATCCACTCAACGTTCACGTTTTTTCTTAGCAATGAATAGATCTCTTTACTTGTACGACTTAGATGTCTCGTATTTCTCGAAAAAGTGATTCGATTGAAGGGATTTGGTATGATCCTTAGGAAATCCATGATACCGATGAGATTGCTATTCCAAAATTTCTTCTTAGAACCTATGGATTTGAACCCATAAGTGGGACCGCCACCGAATAGCCTGTTAAAAGCAGAACCCCATATTGCTTCTAGAAAATAGACGAATTGTTCCAGAGCAACTAGAAAGAGATTCTTTAACCAAAAAGAATTTTGTTCAGATGTAGGATACCTATCCAGAAGTTGTCGCAACTCAATCATGTATGATGGAATCATCAAAGATTTGATCTTTTTGAAATCCGTCTGTAACTCACTAGAGGCTCGGGAAACAAAGAGAAGATGTGTATTCACGAGATATCCAGCAACAAGAAGAACGAAAAGGATGAGGAACTCCCGAGCATTTGATGATCTCAGCCATAGGGGTGATTCCTTATTTTGATGAATCATTGCTGCGGACCGAAGACGAATCCGTAAACAATGACTCGAAATCTCACTGAGATTCCATTTTGAAAGAATCGCCCACAATTTTGTCTGAAGAATCCACCATGATGTCTCCAGAATATCCTGAAAAAAAGATATGTGACTGCACAATAGGTTTGAAAAAGGATCTAAAAGGGCGAATTTGAAATATTTGAACCCTGTCAAAGTAAAGAACCACGGTATATATGGTTGGAACAGATGCCATTTTGAGAGATCTGAAAAAGCACGCTCTCGTTGAAGGGTTCTATCCATCTCCCGTTTCTTAACCCAAAGACTCTGTTTTTTCCTCTTTTTGGATTTCTCAGCCCAGGAAGTAGGAATCAAACCCATGTTTGAATTGAAATTGAGATACTGCTTCCCTTCGGAATCAGATAGATTCAGATCTGAAAGAGGTGGACAATCCGTTCTTTCAAAATGGGCTATTTGTCCCTCTGTTAGAGGTGTTCCAGAAATGTCTGCGATCGAATAAATAGCTCTACCAACGAATGGATCGGATCGAATTGGACAATCGAAAGATTTGTATAAGTTAGACGTTTCGTCACCACTTTGTGGCAAATCCTTAGGTATGAATATCTTAGATACCTGTGACTCGATTGGTGAAATCTTATCTTGCTCCAAAAAAACATGTTTTTTTTTACCGACGCACAAAGAAAATCTTTTGTTGCGAATGAACAAGATATTGAGGAATTGTCCATACGTAAGATCCGAATTATTGAGAAGGGCCTTTTCCACAGAAAAAGGGAATTTTTTGTTACAATAGAACCAGAAGTGATGTGGATTATTCAAGAATCGAAGTCGATTGGCTTTAGAAAAAGAAGATATCAAAGAATTTCGATGAAATGGTTTCACGGGATTCAGCCAATTGTCTCGATCGTGGGATATCATTGAGAAATAGGAATCCGTGTTATCCAAATTGTTCCTGCAATTCTTTTGAGTAGGGAATGAGTCAATCATCCATTTTGTCTTATTGAACAAAAAGGGTGATATTGTGCCTCCATTGATCGAGAATTTTGATTTTTTGGAAGGATCATGATCATCTAAGCAGAGTTGATCATTCGGCCCTTTCAATTCATAGATAGAGATGGGGATCTCAGACCCAGGAATAGGGGGACTTCCGATACTCAAAAAGAAAAAAGGAAGTGACTTCGACAAAAAGGACAAAAAGAGAAGTGACTTCGACAAAAAGAAGAGAAGTGACTTCGACCAAAAGGGAAGGGAATTCGACAAAAATAAAGATGCCTTTGACAAAAGGAAACGAGGTGACTTCGTCAAAAAGGGATGTGACTTCGACAGTTTGACCATAAACTCGGCCCAATCAATCCAATATTGAGTCGGATTCATACGGAATCGATTCAGATGACTACAGAATAGATTCAGATGACTACAGAATCGATTCAGATGACTACAGAATCGATTCAGATGAATACGGAATTGATTCAGATGAATACGGAATTGATTCAGATGAATACGGAATTGATTCAGATGAATACGGAATCGATTCAGATGAATATGGAATCGATTCAGATGAGTACGGAATCGATTCAGATGAATACACAATCGATTCAGAGGAATCCAGAATCGATCTCGATTCAGAGAAATACGGAATCGATTCAGATGAATACGGAATCGATTCAGATGAATACGGAATCGAGATCGATGAATACGGAATTGATTCAGATGAATACGGAATCGATAGCGAGATCGATGAATCCGTAAGCGATCTCGATGATGATGATATCGATCGAACACTACTTGAAATTGAAAACGCCTCTTCGCCTCAGAAAAAGGAAAAAATACCCTTTTATACACCAGATCTGGCTTGGTGATTGATAGAATGAGTAGATCCGCTAGTTTTAAAAATCTCTCTTCTGATTCAAAATCGTGGTGTAACGTGTACCCCACCCTGCTCCGGTCATGGAATAGATGAAAGAAATCTAAAAATGGATTTTGGGTCAAGAATGAAATCTTATTGGAATTGTCCAGATCCGGTTCATCCTTCGGAACCATTTCACATCCCGGATCTGATGAAAGAGGATGAATTGAGATGGTCTTTTGTAAATACGGAATGATCTTGAATAGATCCACTATTTCTTTCTTTTCCGATCGCCTGGAAGAGACAAAAGAAACCTCGTGTTGTTTCTTCAACAATTTAGGATCGGACCTCTCAGTAGGATTCGAACCCAGCTGAAGTTCGGACCATCTGTCAGAGAAAAAAGAACGAATTGATCTTGTAGGATTCCCAAGAAATTCTTCGATTTCTTCCGGAAGCAGATGACGAATCATCCGCTTCTCACGTTCCGCGAATAGCCGGGACATTGAGGAATCTCCAGAAAGGCTTTTCGGGAATCGGTCTGATTCTATCTCGGTTCGTTCCGTTTGAAGAACGGAAGGATCCCAATCCAAAAGAATCGATCTTTCTTTGAGTTGTTGAATCTCTCTTTGATTGATCAATGTGTGAGATTCCGAATCCTCATTACTAATGGAATCGAAAGCATTTCTGGATTGATCCGAAGATCCTTTCAATTGGCTAGAATCCGTTACTTGAACGAAACTAGATCTTGTGGAATCAGAGTGAATATTTGACGATACATTCCCCACCTTGCTAAAAAACCGATCTTTGTTTCCCAACCACCCATTGTCTAACCAAATCCAATTCTCTCTCGATACCTTCCTCAAAAAATACGATCTCTGTTGTTTGAAGAAACCCTCCCCTTCCATCGGTCTTTTTTCACGAAAAGCAGGCATGAGATAACAAATCCAGTGTTTCACTAAGATTTCGAATAGCTGTCCCGAATTCAAGTTGATTCTGTTTCCCTTCTTCCTCGGAGAAAGGCCATCAAACCAGTCCCAATCGTGGTCCCTGCCGATCGGATCATCCGTCGTATAGGATACAAAAAGAAACTCCAGATATTGGATATCTTTCTCTTTGAATGAGATCTCAATTCCAGCTACGCTGTCTTTCGATATTTTCCAACTAGAATCCCTATTTTTTCCGATCCCGTTCCTCCACCACCGCGAACCCAAGTTCGATTCAGGCATGATACACTTTTGAGTTATTGGGAGAACCCAAGGCCCCCCTTTCGGATCCATGAAACAACTCTCAGAGATCTTTTTCCCTTTTGGAAGAGACAGAAGCGAAACAACCAACTTATGGGAAGACCGAAACAATGTATCATTTCTGGATCCAATGGAATTCATAGGTAGAGGAAGAAGCCCCCTCAAATAGAGATTTTTTCTTTCGACCATAGTTTGATGGTGCATACGAGATATAAGGACCCCTACTAGAATCAGTACTACACCCTTAACCAGTACTGCAACTTTGCTCGTGAAAGATCGGTTGCTTGTTGAACCCGAAAGGAGGATACTCCAAATTCGGGGGTCCAAAAGTTTCAGAAAACGTTCTTGGTGAAAAAAAAGGTAAATGAAAGATCCCACTAAATCGAATTTGGTCCATGAATCTAACAACGAGTCAAAATTCTTAATTTCTCTCAATATCTCTCTCAATTCGAAGATCCATAATTGGACTTCATAGCCTCTCGGCGGTTTGGTTCGCATACTTATGTATGGTTTTGTGGGGTTGGAAATGATTTATTCACGATGTATGATGATCCAAGCATCCATGGCTGAATGGTTAAAGCGCCCAACTCATAATTGGCGAATTCGTAGGTTCAATTCCTACTGGATGCACACCAATGGGATGGGAGCGTTTCAGAAGTTCAGTCGAGTGGAACTGGCTCTGTATCATCATCAGAGAAATAAATTGTACTTTATATGGTTATATATAGTATAACTAACTATATAGATAGTTGGGTTTTCTTGTTTTCCGAATTCTTTCGATCTTCTATTTGTATAGAGTTCGATTTCGATAGAGGTCTCTATGAGATTCGTTCGATTCTGTAGAGTCGAATTCAAATCTTACTAGAGAACGAATTGGTGTGGTATATTCATACTATAACATATGAACAGTAAGAACGCGAATTCTTATCAATACTGGAACTTATAGGAAAGAAAGTGGATTTATGGATGGAATCAAATATGCCGTATTTACAGAAAAAAGTGTTAGGCTATTGGTGGGGAAGAATCAATATACTTCTAATGTCGAAGCAGGATCAACTCGGACAGAAATAAAGCATTGGGTTGAACTCTTCTTTGGGGTTAAGGTAATAGCGATGAATAGTCATCGGCTCCCGAGAAAGGGTCGAAGAATGGGCCCTATTAGGGGACATACAATGCATTACAGACGTATGATCATTACGCTTCAACCGGGTTATTCTATTCCATCCCTTTTAGAGAAAAAAAAGAGCTTCAATCAAAATCCTGAATAATACGGCGATACATTTATACAAACCTTCTACCCCGAGCACACGCAATGGGGCCGCAGACAGTCGAGTGAAATCCAATCCACCAAAGAATTTGATCTCTGGACAGCGTCATTGTGGGAAAGGGAGGAATGCCAGAGGAATCATTACCGCAAGGCATAGAGGGGGAGGTCATAAGCGTCTATACCGTACAATCGATTTTCGACGGAATGAAAAAGACATATCGGGGAGAATCATAACCATAGAATACGACCCTAATCGAAATGCACACATTTGTCTCATACACTATGGGGATGGTGAGAAGAGATATATTTTACATCCCAGAGGGGCGAGAATTGGAGATACCATTCTTTCGGGTACAGACGTTCCTATCTCACTGGGAAATGCCCTACCTTTGAGTGCGGTTTGAACCATGGCTTTACGTAATTGGAAATAACCAATCAGGTTTACAACGAAACCTAGAAATCAATCACGGATCCTATTTGAATGCCTCTACGGCATAGACCTCAACAGAAAACTGAAGAGTAACAGCAGCAAGTGATTGAGTTTAGTAGTTCCTCATATAAAATTATTAACTCTAGAAATATCGTAATATGGAGAAGACAAAATTGTTTGAAGCACCAACAGAACCAGAAACGCCCTTATGTTTCAAAGAGAAGAATAGAGATTATGCACATTTCATTTGATGGTCAGAGGCGAATTGAAAGCTAAGCAGTGATAATTCTACCCCCCGGGGAAAAAGAGAGATGTCTCCTACGTTACCCCTAATATTTGGAAGTATTGACGTAATTTCATAGAGTCATTCGGTCTGAATGCTACCTGAAGAACATAAGCCAGATGACGGAACGGAGAGACCGAGAATGTAGAATATCATCACATGAGGGATTCGGCATATTTGGATGCCTATCTATCCACTCATGTGATACTTCATCATATGATTCAGATAGGATCTATCCGTCTAGATATCCCCCTATACATTCAGAAAGCCGTATGCTTTGGAAAAAAGCTTGTACAGTTTGGGAAGAGATTTTGATTGATCAAAAAGACGAATCTACTTCAACCGATATACCCTTAGGCACGGCCATACATAACATAGAAATCACACTTGGAAAAGGTGGACAGCTGACTCGAGCAGCGGGGGCTCTAGCAAAACTGATTGCAAAAGAAGGTAAATCGGCCACATTAAGATTACCATCAGGGGAGGTCCGTTTGATATCCAAAAACTGCTCAGCAACAGTCGGGCAAGTGGGTAATATTGGGGTGAGACAGAAAAGTTTGATGCGTAGAGCCGGATCTAAGCGTTGGCTCGGTAAGCGTCCTGTAGTCAGAGGAGTAGTTATGAACCCTGTAGACCATCCCCATGGGGGTGGCGAAGGAAAGGCCCCCATTGGTAGAAAACACCCCACAACCCCTTGGGGTTATCCTGCACTTGGAAGAAGAAGTAGAAAACGGAATAAATATAGCGATAGTTTCATTCTTCGTCGACGTACTAAATAGGAAAATCTTGAACATCGAATATGTTTCTTCGTCGTTAGAAAAGAAAAAATAGGAGTAAGTAGTTGTGCCACGTTCAAAAAAAAAAAATCCTTTTGTTGCGAATCATTTATTAAGAAAAATTGAGAAACTCAACATCAAGGGGGAAAAAGAAATAATAATAACTTGGTCCCGGGCATCTACCATTATACCCACAATGATCGGACATACAATCGCCATTCATAATGGAAAGGTGCATGTGCCTGTTTATATAACAGAGCGTATGGTAGGTCAAAAATTGGGAGAATTTTCACCTACTCTTAATTTCCGAGAACATACGAGAAACGATAACAAATCTCGTCGTTAATCTGAATTAATAAAGTAAATATTAGGTGTTCATCATTCATTCGTGGGAGGTAAACTTGATGATAAAGAAGAATGAACCTGGAGAAGTATACGCTGTAGGTCAACATATCTGTCTGTCTGCTCATAAAGCGCGAAGAGTCATTGATCAGATTCGTGGACGTTCCTACAAAGAAACACTTATGATACTAGCACTCATGCCTTATCGAGCATGTTACCCTATTTATAAATTGGTTTATTCTGCCGCAGCCAATGCGAGTCACAATATGAAGATAAAGAAAACAGATTTAATCATTAGTAAAGCCGAAGTCAACAGGGGTACTATCAGGAAAAAGTTAAAACCTCGAGCGCGAGGACATAGTTATCCGATAAAAAGAACCACCTGTCATATAACTATTGTGTTGAAAGATATATCGAAAGACTACATATGGGTAAAACACGAGGACATAGTTATCCGATAAAAAGAACCCCCTGTTATATAACTATTGTATTGAAAGATATATTGAAAGATCCCATATGGCTAAAAAAAAAAAAAAAAGATGGATAGAGATATATACTAAATATACAGATATAAGAGAGAGGTATTTCTATATGATAGATCAGGACAGAGTGACATTAAAATGGGCTAATAGGGAGAGTGAGGGTGTATGGGACAAAAAATAAATCCACTTGGTTTGAGACTTGGTACAACCCAAAGACATCATTCCCTTTGGTTTGCAGAACCAAAAAATTACTCCAAAGGTCTTCAGGAAGATCAAAAAATACGTGATTCCATCAAGAATTTTTTACGTGATTGTATAAAGAAAAATGTAAAAAAAAACATCCCTTCCGATGAAACAATCATTTCACGTATAGAGATTCAAAAAAGTATCGATGTGATAAAGGTCATAATCTATACGAGCTTCCCAGACTTGCCAAAATTCTTAAGAAAAGGGAAACCACAAAGAATCAAAGAATTACAGACCAATGTAGCAAAAGGGTTTCATTCTGTGAACCATAAACTCAACATTGCTATCACAATAATTACTAAGCCCTATGGACAGCCCACTATTCTTGCAGAATACATAGCCAAACAATTAAAAGAAAGAGTTCCATTTCGAAAAATAATGAAAACCGCGATTGAATTACCCATTGCCGAAGGGAATACAAAAGGAATTCAAATACAAATTGCAGGCCGTATCGACGGAAAAGAAATTGCACGTGTCGAATGGATCAGAGAAGGTAGGGTTCCACTACAAACCATTCGAGCTAAAATAGATTATTGTTCATATACAGTTCGAATGGTTTATGGGGTATTAGGCATCAAAATTTGGATATTTGCGGGCGAAGAATAAGAAATCCTTTATTTTATTTGGATTTCCGTTCTCTGCAACGATAGAACAAAAAATGACAAACTCTTTCATCCCTTAATTCGTTCAATCAAAAACAAAAATGAGCAATTCTTCTTTTTCTTTTTTTCGATTCTACTATTCTATAGGATTGAATAAAAATTGGATTGACCCTTTGGTATAATTGCTATGCTTAGTGTGTGACTCGTCGGTTATTTCCTTTAAATTGAAGTTAGAGTTCAAAAAAAGGGGGACGGCCCATACCACAATAGGAGTATAAGCTAATAACGATAGAACTCATAACTATAGAACTAATAACCAGCTCATTGCTTCGTATTATCTGAATCCAAGGCACCAGTCACTCTATGATCGATTGATCAGAGAGTTGTAGCAACTGAATTCTTTTTACATAAAAAAAAAATAACTCTGATTCTGGATTTTGAAAGAAAAGGATCGGGTAAATGGAAGGTTGATAGAAAGAGAGAACTAGAATATCCAGGATATATGATTCCAATATGTATGGTCTATGAATCATCTCCGAAAAGGCAGTGTAATAAAGCATCAATACGTAGGAAAAACCTAAAAAAAAAAAAAAAGAGCATCAAGTTAATTAAAGGCTGAGGAAATTGACTCAGGAACAACAACTTCAATTACGAGCTCCATTGCGTAACATTCGACCTAGCCATTCAGCAAGAAGTGATGGGAACGACGGAACCTCTGACTACAGAAGATTCTATTGAAAACGAATTCTAATAATTCATTTGGTGGGATGGCGAAACGCACCAGAAACCAATTCAGTTATTCTGAGAGGTCATGAACTGACCTGACCCTTCGGATAAACCAGATCTTGAAAGAGTCAATATTCGCCCGCGACAGCCTTAACGACGTTTTAGACTATTACCTAAAAGTCCAAATCAAGATTTGTTATCTCTTATATCAAAAATATCAAAACGAAATTCTAAATGAAATTCGATTCTAGATGTATCGAAATATCTATACGTCTATTCGTGTATACAATCTTAGATCTAAAAAAAAGAATCCTATGATTCAGTATATTATTTATTGAATACCTATCTATAATATGATTAAATCGTTTCATTCGCGAGGAGCTGGATGAGAAGAAATTCTCATGTCCAGTTTTGCAGTAGAGATGGAATTGTGAAATAACCATCAACTATAACCCCAAAAGAACCAAATTCCGTAAACAACATAGAGGAAGAATGCGAGGCGTTTCGTATCGAGGCAATCGGATTTGTTTCGGTCGATACGCTCTTCAGGCACTTGAACCGGCTTGGATCACATCTAGACAAATAGAAGCAGGACGAAGAGCAATGACACGGTATGCACGTCGTGGTGGAAAAGTATGGGTACGCATATTTCCAGACAAACCTGTTACAATAAGACCAACGGAAACGCGTATGGGTTCGGGGAAAGGATCTCCCGAATATTGGGTATCTGTCGTGAAACCGGGTCGAATACTTTATGAAATGGTTGGGGTATCAGAAAAAGTAGCCAGAGAAGCTATTTCAATAGCTGCGTCCAAAATGCCTATACGAACCCAATTCCTTATTGTCGAATAGGGATATGCAAACAATGGAAAGGGGTCTTTCTGATGAAAAACCAACTTGCAGTTGGTTTTTTTCTGGCCAAACAATATTTCTTTTTTCCTTTGCCCTTTCTTTGGATTGAAAGAAAAAAAAAAACTATGATTCAATCTCAGACCCATTTAAATGTCGCGGACAACAGCGGAGCTCGAAAATTGATGTGTATTCGAATCATAGGAGCTAGTAATCGCCAATATGCTCATATTGGTGACATTATTGTTGCTGTAATCAAAGAAGCAATGCCTCATATGCCTCTAGAAAAATCAGAAGTGATCAGAGCTGTAGTTGTACGTACATGTAAAGAACTCAAACGTGACAATGGCATGATAATACAATATGATGACAATGCGGCAGTTGTCATTGATCAAAAAGGCAATCCAAAAGGAACTCGAGTCTTTGGTGCGATCGCTTGGGAATTGAGACAGTTGAATTTTACGAAAATAGTCTCCTTAGCCCCTGAGGTATTATAAAGACTTAATAGGCGAGACCACAATATTTTTAGTGTATCTGAAATAGATTCAATGAATTAGTAGATTGTGTCTCACGTATATCCCTTAATATTAATAATTGATAAAGAAAAAAAAAGAGCATGTTGTGAATAAAAAAAATTCGAAGGCACCAATGATTATAGCTCATCATGGGTAGAGACACTATTGCTGACATACTAACTTCTATACGAAACGCAGAGATGGATAACAAAGAACTGGTTCGAATAGCATCTACTAATATTACCGAAAACATTGTGAAAATACTTCTACGAGAAGGCTTTATCGAAAACGTGAGGAAACACCGAGAAAGGAACACAAATTTCTTAGTTTCAACCCTACGATATAGAAGAAGGCATAGAAAAGGGCCATATAGAACTATTTTTAAACGTATCAGCCGACCCGGTGTACGAATCTATTCTAACTATCAACGAATCCCTAAGATTTTAGGAGGAATGGGGCTTGTAATTCTTTCTACTTCTCGAGGCATAATGACAGATCGAGAAGCTCGAGTAGAAAGACTCGGAGGAGAAATTTTGTGTTATATATGGTGATCTTTCTGGTATCCGAATTGGGTTGGTAACTTCCTATTCTTAATTTGTGACAAAAAAAGCATACAAATATCACTTCTCTTCCATGAATTAATACTTTAAAGGGATTACCTCGAATGAAAGAACAAAAATGGATTTATGAAGGTTTAGTTACGGAATCACTGCCCAATGGCATGTTCCGGGTTCGTTTAGATAATGAAGATCTGATTCTAGGGTATATTTCAGGAAAGATCCGATGTAGTTTTATACGTATACTACCAGGAGATAGAGTCAAAATCGAAGTAAGTCGTTATGATTCAACCAAGGGGCGTATTATTTATCGACTCAACAACAAAAAGTCGAATGACTAGGTGAACTTTTCAACACTCACACTACTTTCGTGGGGACTCGCATCTCAAAATTGCAAGAGATTTATTTTCTTCCAAAGACTAGATTAAAAATTAAGGAATTACAAATATGAAAATCAGGGCCTCCGTTCGTAAAATTTGTCAAAGATGTCGACTGATCCGTAGGCGGGGACGAATTATAGTAATTTGTTCCAACCCGAGACATAAACAGAGACAAGGCTAATCCTTCGAATCTAAACTAAAAATCGACAATACAATAACAATAGGGGCTCTCTAAATGTCCAAATGATCTGTTTTAACATGAAATGGATATATCCATATATCTCTGACTACTATTTATGAGATGACAAAATATGGCAAAACCTATTATAATAAGACCAAGAGTTGGTTCACGTAGGAAAGGGCATATTAGTTCACGAAGAATTGGACGGTTTAGTTCACGTAAGAGTGGGCGTAGAATACCAAAAGGGGTTATTCATGTTCAAGCCGGTTTAAATAATACCATAGTAACAGTTACAGATGTACGGGGTCAAGTGGTTTCTTGGGCCTCCGCCGGTACTTGCGGATTCAGAACTGCAAGAAAAGCAACACCATTTGCTGCCCAAACCGCAGCGGGAAATGCCCTTCGTACAGTAGTCGATCA